TTCTTGGTCAAGTCACATATTTTGAACTTACCACCAGTTTTATTATTTTAGAAATTCGATTTTTACTACGTTTTATTGACTCGTTTCATATCATGGCTCGGGGGTTGAAAATCGCTGGGTACTCCTTTTGAAATCTGACGAAGTTACCATAGAACTCGTTGGATCATCTGTCAACCGCTCAATCAACGACTTCTTCGGAATGCTAAAAAAAAAGATTACCTTGATTTCTTATTTCTTTCCTATTTTCTTTTCTTTTATTAACTGGATTTTATTTGAGTAATATATGCCCAAGTTTGTTTTTCTTTCAACGATTTTATTCTTTTTTTAACGGATCCCGAGATCCATATTGAAAAGAATCCGAAATCAATAAATTCGAAAATCGTAAGAGCTGCCTTTCGATTATTTCAGATTGATTGGAATGAACAAAAAGAAAATACAAATAGATGAAGCAAAGAAATCGAATTGACATACTATGTACATTACATCTATTTAAGTAATATTAACATGTATGAAGATACATCTCCATATTGTAGATTGATCTCTATTCAGTTTCTATCTTTATCCATTACCCTTACAATAATCAAAATCGATAGTATGGTAGAAAGATTCATATATGAATCTTTCTACCATACTATCAGATCTCATAGACTACTGTTGATTCTAGTCCGCTCATTTCATTCAAGACTAAGACGTGAAATTGGAATTTTTATTGGAATTTTTTGTTTCTTAAATCATTGAGAAGAACTAAGAAGTCAAGTTTCATTTAAATTAATCACTTTGACTGACCGTTTTTACGTATATTATAAGCAAAAACGCAGTAGGAACTAGAACGAACAATGTAGTAGCAATAAATGCGAGAATATTTACTTCCATAATCTCATCGTTTGGTTTTTTTTTTTACTTCGCAATAACTCGGGATTTAATCCCATAGAGAGGATAACCCTTTCGCTTGTAAATTCAATGGGATGAATTCCATTTCGATGATAGCGAATGGTATCAATAGCATGTCTCACTGTCAAGTCGATTCATCGTCGAGAATTCAATAGTATAACATAGGCAGCTCTTTTATCCACACACTGAATACAAACTTCGATTGCGGATTCAATCAAAAGACTTCTTTTACTTTAAATACTACTACTTTTTTTTTTATTTATCATTCTTTTCCATTCTGTCTTTTCTATAATCGACCGCCTTACTTGTACAACCACCTAACAGCTTTCCCCTTCCATTGTTTCAAAAGGGGTTAGAAATAAATCAAATAAACACTAGAAACGAAATAGAAAAAGGGAAGGGGTTAAGTTCTAAACCCCCTGTTCGTTTTTTTTTTTTGTTTTCCAAGAAAATTATATCATTAAAAAAAAAGAAGTGTGATAAAGACGAGTCCCGGTAGAAAAGAATTGAATATTCCATTATTCTATTTTGACCCAGTTTAACAGAAAACGACGAGATATGTTGATGTCTTTTTTATTATATTTTGATCTGTCGGGACTGACGGGGCTCGAACCCGCAGCTTCCGCCTTGACAGGGCGGTGCTCTGACCAATTGAACTACAATCCCGGGGAGGTAAAATGTAACGAATACATATTCTTATGATTTCATTCAAACCATTTCATTTCTATTTAAATCAAAATAGACGTGTTGGAACCGAGACGCGAGCGCGATATTGCTATCCCCACGGATATACACTTTAGTGAGAGCTGCGCGGATTACTAGCAATCCTTTCGTTTTAGTGCCAAATTGGTTGGTAATTTGTTTTTCAATGTCACCAATGAAAAAAAAGGGGGGGTTCTTTTTTTTGCGTTACTTTATTCTTTTCATTAAACTTTCTACTTCATGATCCTGATAGGAAGCTAGATCATTGTTAGCAAGATCCTGGAACCAATAAATGGAGCAAATAAAATAACTAAATAGCGGTAGACATATATCAGAGAATTGGACTCTTTTGATTCTTGATTCTTTCGTATCTGGCAGTTCTCGAAACGAAACCGAAGGGGGGTTATATCATTTCAGGGTGGATCCGCGAATTATTGGGCCGAGCTGGATTTGAACCAGCGTAGACATATTGCCAACGAATTTACAGTCCGTCCCCATTAACCGCTCGGGCATCGACCCAGGAAGAATAAAGTCTAGTAGGCTTATTTATAATCCACGATCAACTTCCTTTCGTAGTACCCTACCCCCAGGGGAAGTCGAATCCCCGCTGCCTCCTTGAAAGAGAGATGTCCTGAACCGCTAGACGATGGGGGCATACTTGCCCGACTGCCATCATACTTAGTATGAACAGTTTTTTGAAATTGTCAATATTATGATAATCGAATGGTATGACTAGCTCGGAAGGATCTTTCCGCCTTTTCTGATCCCATACCAATAGCACTTTTGATTCGTCATTTAGATTCAGCAATCACTCATTCTAATCGCCATTTTAGTCTAAAATCAAAATCTAGTATAGAAATTGCTATAAAAAAATAATAAGAAAAATAGGACGAAAGGAGAGGACTTT